GTAATACAAAAGTGTGTAAACTATAAAAACGAGTCAAAGTAGATTGACCCACACTAGCACTTCCACGTAATAACTCGACCAGGGGCGATCCGATTACAGGAATAGCGTCGGGTACGCCTGTCACGATTTTGACTGCCCAATAACCAATTTGGTCCCGAGGTAAGGAATAACCAGTTACACCAAAAGATGCGGTCAATACAGCCAGAACCACACCTGTAACCCAAGTCAATTCGCGGGGTTTTTTAAACCCACCGGTGAGATAGACACGAAATACGTGCAGGATCATCATTAGGACCATCATACTTGCTGACCATCGATGAACTGATCGGATTAACCAACCAAAGTTAGCTTCAGTCATTATGTATTGAACCGAGGTAAAAGCCTCGGTAACGGTTGGACGATAGTAAAAAGTCATGGCAAACCCCGTAGCTACTTGTACTAAAAAACAAGTAAGCGTAATTCCTCCTAGACAATAAAATATGTTGACATGTGGAGGAACATATTTACTAGTTATATCATCTGCAATCGCCTGAATTTCGAGACGCTCTTCGAACCAATCATATACTTTATTGAGATAGGTAAACCAAGGGAACTCCCCCTCTGAGAACCGTATATGAGACTTTCATCTCGTACAGCTCAAGCAAAAACACCCCAATACTGGTTGCAACGGATATGTAATAGGAAATTTTAAACTTCTTCTTAGTACTCCATCCAACCTTCTCTGAAAATACGACGAAGTGCAAAAAAAACCGAAGCTCTTCTTTAGTGATGACAATGCCAAAATATCAAGTCAGCTCATTTCATTCGTTTTTATGTTGATCATTACGGGCCTCTTGAATTTTCTCGGTCTCTCAATTTTAATTTTTTGTATAATGTGGATTTCTTTTTGTTTCTAATTGCTAGGAATTCTCTTGTTGAGACCCTATGATTCGATTGAAACCTAAGATTCATACTAGAACCACGATGATTGAATAAAGTCCCTAAGCTAAGCCCAAGGGTTATCTGAGTAAAAACCTTTTGATCATCACTTATTCAATGAATAGATGAAATGACTCTAAATCCATAGAAACATTTGTCCGTTGGTCAAAATAAGCAAACAAAAAATTTAAGAATAATTAGAAATTAGAAAATAAATCTTTGAAATTTTTTGAGTCCGGTCGCGAGGTCTGACTGAATAGTAGGTATGAATCATAGTTTAAATATTTCTTTTCTTGATCTATTTCATTCCATATATTCCGTGCTCCAGATACTAGAATGAATATCCGACGAGGCAAAACCCATCTCTCTCAAGATGACAGACCCATTCTCTGTACTATCAATAGGATCAATTATAACAAGTCACACACTCATATTCCGGAAATACCGAAACAAAGGAATTTCACGGTCAAACTGCCGGAATGACCTAAAAATCCTAGTCCTAAGTGATTCACTTTGGATTGAAAAGACAGTACTTCGCAATTCCTATGAACCTAATTCATTGAAATTCCATCCAGTAAAACGGAAGAGTTATAAATCTCCAAAATAATAGATAGGAATACCGCGAAGAGAGCCATTGCGACACCCATCAACGGGGTAGTTCCCCATCCGGGCGCTACTTTACCATATTCCGAATTCAACGGTTTCAATAAACTTCCTAGACCAGTCTGTCTTGGTCTTGGACCAGATCTCGAATTATTCTCAACGGTTTGTGTAGCCATAAATCCTATTGCATTGATTGAATTTTATTGACTTTGTAAATCATACCGTTGTAAATAACCGATCTTATCATAGATCCATTGTGGTCTTGAAATTTTATAATAATGGAAATAGCAACCCTAGTCGCCATCTTTATATCTGGTTTACTTGTAAGTTTTACCGGGTACGCCTTATATACCGCTTTTGGGCAACCCTCTCAACAACTAAGAGATCCATTTGAAGAACATGGGGACTAATTGAAGTCAAGTAATGAGCCGCCCGTGTTGGGCGGCTCATTACTTGACTTTAATGCATTAATTCATTAGTATTTCTAAAGTAACATTATACTTTAACTATAATTGAGATAATCAAAAATCATTTTTTAGTCGGAACCTTAGGCGGTTCTCGAAAAAAGATAGCGAAAAAAATGATTCCTAGAGTCGAGACTAAGAGGAATGTATAAACCAATGCTTCCATAAATTCGATCGTGGTTTACAATTATAGCTTCCACACCTGTTCATTTGGGAGCATCTCCCAGATAAAGACAAGAGTCAAAGAAAAGGGCGATTTAAATCCAGCAAAATTTATCTGGTAATCTATGTAGAAAGTGAAATCAAAAAAAATCCAATAGAAGCGAAAGATACCATATCAGATCAATGTTTATCAGATTACCTGTCTCCTTGTAGTTGGATCCCCAAGTTTTTGGAATGCTCCAAATTCTACTTGAGCATCCAAATCTGGATCAATCCCCGCAAAAACATCTCTGAACAAGGTTCTAGCACCATGCCAAATGTGTCCGAAAAAGAAGAGCAAAGCAAACGAAGCA